GCTATCGTAACTTAAATAAAGTTTAATATTGAAGCTATTAGGATGGGCCTTAGTAAGCCCCGAAAGCAGAAAGGTTTGGTCCTGACTTTAATGTCAACTTTGACCATATTTACACATGCAAGTCTCCGCACTCCTGTGCAAATGCCCTTAATGTCCCGTCCGGAACCGAGGAGCAGGTATCAGGCACGTATAAACAGCCCATAACGCCTTGTTCAGCCACACCCCCATGGGTAGTCAGCAGTGATAAAATTTAAGCTATAAGTGAAAACTTGACTTAGTAACGGTTAAGAGGGCCGGTAAATCTCGTGCCAGCCACCGCGGTTATACGAGAGGCCCAAGTTGATAAAAAACGGCGTAAAGAGTGGTTAAGAAATTAAAAAAATAGGGTCGAATAGTTTCATTGCAGTTATAAGCTTTACGAGACCATTAAGTACATTTACGAAAGTAGCCCTAACAATACTCTGACTCCACGAGAGCCATAAGACAAACTGGGATTAGATACCCCACTATGTATGGTTGTAAAATTTGATGGCTTGATACTTAAACCATCCGCCAGGGAATTACGAGCACGAGCTTAAAACTCAAAGGACTTGGCGGTGCTTTAGATCCCCCTAGAGGAGCCTGTTCTATAACTGATAATCCTCGTTAAACCTCACCACCCCTAGTTCCTGTAACCGCCTATATACCGCCGTCGCAAGCTTACCCTGTGAAGGTTAAATAGTAAGCAAAATTGGTAATACCAAAAACGTCAGGTCGAGGTGTAGCAAATGGGGTGGGAAGAAATGGGCTACATTCTCTATAGGAGAGAATACGAATGGTGGTTTGAAATAGGCCGCACAGAAGGTGGATTTAGTAGTAAGTAGGGAGCAGAGTGCCTTGCTGAAAATGGCTCTAAAGCGCGTACACACCGCCCGTCACTCTCTCCTAATGTGATTTTAAAATTTACTTAAATTGAATAATATAAGACAAGGGGAGACAAGTCGTAACATGGTAAGTGTACCGGAAGGTGCGCTTGGATCAATCAGGGTATAGCTAAGTTAGTAAAGTATCTCTCTTACACTGAGAAGACGTCTGTGCAAATCAGACTAGCCTGATATGCTTTGCAACTAGCCGAACCATTTATTTAATATACTAGGAATTAATTGAGGAGTGACATTAACGTTAGTTAAAACATTTTGACCCTAAGTATGGGCGACAAAAAAGGAAAATAGAGCGATAGATAAAGTACCGTGAGGGAATGGTGAAAGAGAAGTGAAATAAATCATTTAAGTTTCAAATAGCAGAGTTAATAGCTCGTACCTTTTGCATCATGGTTTAGCGAGTACTTGCAAGCAAAGAGACCTTTAGTTTGTAACCCCGAAACTGAGCGAGCTACTTCAAGGCAGCCTATGAGGGCAAACCCGTCTCTGTGGCAGAAGAGTGGGAAGACTTTCGAGTAGAGGTGACAGATCTATCGAGCACAGTAATAGCTGGTTACCTGATAAATGAATAGGAGTTCAGCCCTTTAAATTTCCCGTTTCATTTGCACATGTCAGAGAGAAGAACAAGGAAAGTAAAGGAGTTAGTCAAAAGGGGAACAGCTCTTTTGACAAAAGAAACAACTTTAGTAGGTGCTTTAAGATCATACTTTTTAAAGGAACTTAACACGAGTGGGCCTAAAAGCAGCCATCTTGTTAGAAAGCGTTAGAGCTCAAATTAGATTATATCCACATATAATGACATTAAGTCTTCATCCCTACTTTTTAGATCAGGTTATCTTATGTATGTCATAAGAGTAATTATGTTAAAATGAGTAATAAGAAAAATCTAATTTTTCTCCTAGCATATGTGTAAGTTGGAACGGACCCCCCACCAACGATTATCCGACCCCAAATTTAGAGGGGCATAGGCATGTTTTAACAAGAAAAGTACTTAGTTTAAATCGTTAACCCCACACAGGTATGTAAATAAGGAAAGACTAAAAGAGATGGAAGGAACTCGGCAAACATGAGTCTCGCCTGTTTACCAAAAACATCGCCTCTTGTCTTACTAATATAAGAGGTCTCGCCTGCCCGGTGACTATATGTTTAACGGCCGCGGTATTTTAACCGCGCGAAGGTAGCGTAATCATTTGTCTTTTAAATGAAGACCTGTATGAATGGCATAACGAGGACTCAACTGTCTCCCTTCTCCAGTCAGTGAAATTGACTTCCCCGTGCAGAGGCGGGGATAGAAATATAAGACGAGAAGACCCTGTGGAGCTTTAGACCTAAGATAAGCCATGTTTAGAAATCTAAAACACAAGTAAAAACTTAGTGGTATTTATTGAAGTGTCTTCGGTTGGGGTGACCCTGGGGAAAAATAAAACCTCCAAGTAGACTGAAAACATTGTTTTTAGAACTCAGAGCCCATACTCCAAGTAGCAGAATATTTGACTTTATGATCCGGTATAACCGATTAACGAACTAAGTTACCCCAGGGATAACAGCGCAATCCCCTTTAAGAGCCCATATCGACGAGGGGGTTTACGACCTCGATGTTGGATCAGGACATCCTAATGGTGCAGCCGCTATTAAGGGTTCGTTTGTTCAACGATTAAAGTCCTACGTGATCTGAGTTCAGACCGGAGCAATCCAGGTCGGTTTCTATCTATAAAAACTTTTTTACAGTACGAAAGGACCTAAAAAAGGGGGCCCATGCTTAATGTACGCCTCTCCCCTAACTGCTGAAATTCAATAAAATAGTTAAAGGGGATTTAAAAATCTCAAAAAAAATGAGTGTTAGTGTTGTATTTAATACTAGAGTAATGTCTAGGGAGTAGAGAATTATGTCTCTCGCTAACAAAAGAAGAGGTTTTACGAACGAGCATATAAAGAAGTTATTTCGAAAGCAATATGAATAGAGCCATTAGATGTTTTTGAGTACCACGATATAGTTTTGCAATGTTACTCTACTGGGGGGGGTCCGTTAGCTTAATTATGTTGATGAAAATTTAATGAAATTAGGCTATATGTATGATTAAGTTAGTAACTTCTATGATTTCCTATATAAAATGTTAAATATTTTACTTTTTTATTATTTTTTTTACTTGCAGGAAAAAAGGGGGGTAGGGGGGATTACGTAAATTTAAGTTTATTCAGTTTAATTTTTATTTTTAGACTAATTTTTGCATCTTATGCCCGTGAAATAAATTAATGTATTTCTTATTTAATGGTTTAATGACATTACATGATATATCTTACAAGCAAGGAATAATACTCCCTTCTTAAATATTTACGCTCTTACACTCTGAGCGGCCAAATGAAAGGAGTAAAAATAAAAAATACCATATGCCCCTTAGAAAGAGGCTTGGCATGTCCAATGATTATCATTATATGAACGCCACCATATAGAGATGGACAAAAGTGCAAGTTTTGAGCTGTAATGTTAATATGGCCGTGAAGCTAGGCTGAATGCCAGGAATAATGCATCTCTTTCGAGGAGTCTTCTGTTACTGCCCCTGACCTTCAAAAGGACGTGGACCATTAGAGCTATCATAGCGGGTGATTTAATGTATGTTTACAAGGATGCTTATGGTAGTGACCACGATGTCACAATATATTTGAATGTAAAACTAATCAATGCTTAAAATTATGTTTAATGAATGTGTTTGTCACTTGTATGGCTTGGTCACCATAACGACTTTATTCTAACATATAAGTATATTTAAAGTCTACCAATACTTCCCCCGCTGTTCTTAAGGGAAGCGGGGGAAGTCCCGGGTATATATTACATTTAAGATCCGTATGTATTATTTTAAATACACATGTCATAAGCATTTTAAACATATCGGAGTGTGTTTAATATGTTATTAATTCTTGAATATAAAAGTTTATTTGATTTTATTATGCCTAAGAATTATGTTAAAGTGGCAGAATGGATAATGCAAAAGGTCTAAGCCCTTTATATAGAGGTTCGAGCCCTCTCCTTAACAATGAATAATTCTTTAATCAGCACTTTGGTTAGCCCTTTGATTTGTATGGGGTCCGTGCTCCTTGCTGTTGCTTTTCTTACTTTGCTCGAACGAAAAGTGTTAGGTTATATACAATTACGTAAAGGCCCCAATGTTACGGGCCCTTATGGTTTACTTCAGCCTGTTGCAGATGGCCTAAAATTGTTCCTTAAGGAGTCTGTTCGCCCATCAACGGCTTCTCCTATTATATTTAGTTTGGCTCCTTGTTTGGCTCTTACTTTAGCGCTTACACTTTGAGCCCCCATGCCTATTCCTTTTCCAATCATTGATTTAAATTTTGGTGTTTTATTTATTCTTGCTTTGTCGAGTTTGGCTGTTTACTCAACATTGGGTTCTGGTTGGGCATCTAATTCGAAGTACGCTTTGGTGGGGGCCCTACGAGCCGTCGCCCAGACTATTTCGTATGAGGTAAGTTTAGGTTTGATTCTGCTTGGTGTTATTGTTTTTTCTGGGGGGTATACACTTCAGACATTTAGTGTGACTCAGGAAGTGGTTTGATTAGTATTTCCAGCTTGACCTCTAGCTGCTATATGGTTTGTTTCTACTCTTGCAGAGACGAATCGGGCCCCTTTTGATCTAACGGAAGGAGAATCAGAGTTGGTTTCAGGTTTTAATGTTGAATATGCTGCGGGACCTTTCGCATTGTTTTTTTTGGCGGAATACGCTAACATCCTTCTTATAAATATGTTGTCAGCTATTTTATTTTTGGGTTCTTCTTATGTGCCTTTAGTGCCTATGTTTGCTTGCATTAGTTTGGGGGTTAAAGCAAGTATTTTATCTATAGTATTTCTTTGGGTTCGAGCATCTTATCCTCGGTTTCGTTATGATCAGCTGATACATTTAGTTTGAAAGAATTTTTTGCCCTTAACGTTAGCTTTGGTATTGTGACATCTTTCATTGCCGATTGCATTAGCTGGGCTCCCGCCTCAAGTATAAACACGGTAAAAAGAGGTTGTGCCTGAATTAAAGGATTACTTTGATAGAGTGAATTATAAGAGTTAAAGTCTCTTCAGCCTTTAAAAAAGAGGGAGTTGAACCCCCACTTGGAAGCTCAAAACTTCCAGTACTGCCTTTATACTATTTTCTAATAAAGTCAGCTAATTAAGCTCTTGGGCCCATACCCCAAATATGTTGGTTAAAACCCTTCCTTTATTAATGCATCCTTATGTCTTGTCCACCTTTATAATAAGTTTGGGTTTGGGTACTATTCTCGTTTTTATTAGTTCACATTGATTAATGGCGTGGATAGGTTTAGAAATTAGTACTTTAGCCATTTTACCCTTGATAGCTCAACATCACCACCCTCGGGCTGTAGAAGCTACGACAAAATATTTTCTTATTCAGGCAGCTGCTGCTACTTTAATTCTATTTGCAAGCATAACGAATGCATGATTAACAGGGCAGTGAGACATTAATTTTCAATTGGATGTTTTCCCTGCTTGTATTCTTGTTATGGCTTTAGCTTTAAAAATAGGTATTGCTCCAGTACATTTTTGGCTTCCTGAGGTTCTTCAAGGGTTAGATTTGGTTACAGGGTTAATTTTGTCTACATGACAAAAATTGGCCCCTTTTATTTTGATGTGTCAGATTATACCTTTACACTCAGGCTTAATAACAACTTTAGGGGTTATTTCAACTTTGGTGGGGGGATGAGGGGGTTTAAATCAAACTCAGTTACGTAAAATTATAGCTTATTCATCAATCGGGCATTTTGGTTGAATGATTTTGATTATGCAGTTTAATCAGCAGTTAGCGTTGATTACTTTGGTTATTTATATTGTTATGACTTTTTCGGTTTTTATGACTTTTAAAGTTAACTCTGCTTTAACTATTAATATGTTAGCTATTTCTTGGGCTAAATCTCCTGCACTTACAGCTGTTACACCTTTGATTTTACTTTCTTTGGGGGGACTGCCCCCGTTACTAGGATTTCTTCCGAAATGGTTAATTCTTCAGGAATTAGCAAAGCAAGATTTATCTTTTGTTGCGTCAGTCATTGCTCTTAGTTCCCTTTTAAGTTTATATTTTTATCTTCGGATTTCTTATGCTCTGGCACTTACCACACCCCCTAGTAATATTAATTCTACAATTTCTTGATTTTTACAGTCTACTAATGTGTCTGTTCCTTTAGCAGTTTTTGTAGTAGCCACTATTATGTTGTTACCTTTAAGTCCCGGAATTTTAACATTTTTTGTGTAAGGACTTAGGTTAATTTAGACCAAGGGCCTTCAAAGCCCTTAGTGGAGGTGAGATTCTTCCAGGCCTTGTTAAGATCTGCAGGACATTACCCCACATCTTTTGCATGCAAAGCAAATTCTTTAATTAAGATAAGACCTTACTAGATAGAAAGGCTTCGATCCTTTAAATTCTTAGTTAACAGCTAAGTGCTTAAACCAATAAGCGTCTATCTACCTAAAGTTGGTGGTGAAAAATAAGTGGGAAAGCCTCGGCAGATGTTTAATCTGCTTCTTCAGATTTGCAATCTGACATGTTTACACTCCAAGGCTTGATAGGAAGAGGGCTATAACCTCTGTATATGGGTTTACAATCCACCGCTTACTCAGCCATCCTACCTGTGATAATTACTCGCTGATTTTTTTCAACCAATCATAAAGATATTGGTACTCTTTACCTTGTATTTGGCGCTTGGGCTGGCATAGTGGGGACAGCTCTAAGTCTTCTGATCCGGGCTGAATTAAGTCAGCCCGGAGCTCTTTTGGGTGATGATCAAATTTATAATGTTATTGTTACTGCGCATGCCTTTGTAATAATTTTTTTTATGGTTATGCCTTTAATAATTGGAGGTTTCGGGAATTGACTAGTTCCTTTAATGATTGGGGCCCCCGATATGGCTTTTCCTCGTATAAATAATATAAGCTTTTGACTTCTTCCTCCATCCTTCTTGCTTCTTTTGGCATCATCGGGGGTGGAAGCAGGGGCGGGGACAGGTTGAACTGTCTACCCGCCGTTAGCGGGTAATTTGGCACATGCAGGCGCTTCTGTTGATTTAACTATTTTTTCTCTTCACTTGGCAGGTATCTCTTCGATTTTGGGGGCAATTAATTTTATTACAACGATCATTAATATAAAACCGCCTGCAGTTACACAGTACCAGACACCGTTGTTTGTGTGATCTGTGCTTGTTACAGCTGTTCTTCTTTTATTGTCACTTCCTGTTTTGGCAGCTGCTATTACGATGCTTTTGACAGATCGAAATTTAAACACCTCTTTTTTTGACCCTGCTGGGGGAGGTGATCCTATCTTGTATCAGCATCTTTTTTGGTTTTTTGGTCATCCTGAGGTATATATTTTGATTTTACCAGGCTTTGGAATAATTTCTCATATTGTAGCATACTATTCTGGTAAGAAAGAGCCTTTTGGTCATATAGGAATAGTCTGGGCCATGATGGCTATTGGACTTCTCGGTTTTATTGTGTGGGCCCACCACATATTCACAGTGGGGATGGATGTTGATACCCGAGCTTATTTTACATCTGCAACTATAATTATTGCTATTCCAACAGGTGTAAAAGTTTTTAGTTGATTGGCTACTCTTCATGGGGGCTCTATTAAATGAGAAACCCCTCTTTTATGGGCTCTTGGTTTTATTTTCTTGTTTACGGTGGGGGGTCTTACAGGGATTGTGTTAGCTAATTCTTCGTTAGATATTGTTCTTCATGATACTTATTATGTGGTTGCTCATTTCCATTATGTCTTGTCCATAGGAGCTGTTTTTGCTATTATGGCGGGGTTTGTACATTGATTTCCTTTATTTACGGGTTACACCCTTCATGCTGCTTGAACAAAAGTTCATTTTTGATTAATATTTTTGGGTGTTAATATCACTTTTTTCCCTCAACATTTTTTAGGTCTTGCAGGGATGCCGCGACGATACTCAGATTATCCAGATGCATACACACTATGAAATACAGTGTCTTCTTTTGGTTCTTTGATGTCTTTAACGGCTGTAATCTTATTTCTTTTTATTTTGTGGGAAGCTTTTGCTTCAAAACGAGAGGTTTTGATAGTAGAGATAACTTCAAATAATGTTGAATGATTGCATGGATGTCCTCCTCCTTATCACACTTTTGAAGAGCCCGCTTTTGTGCAGAATCAAAAAATTTAAAGCAAGAAAGGAGGGAGTCGAACCCCCATTTACTGATTTCAAATCAGTTACATTGCCATTCTGTCACTTTCTTGTGAGCTGCTGGTGAAAATCACACTGCCTTGTCAAGGCAGAGTTGTGGGTTAAAGTCCCACGCGGTTCTGGGCAGGTTTATAATGGCACATCCTTCACAGTTAGGTTTTCAAGATGCAGCATCACCCTTAATAGAAGAACTATTACACTTTCATGATCACGCCATAATGTTTGTATTTCTAATTAGTACTTTTGTGCTTTACATTATAATTTCAATGATTTCTACGGAGTTAACAGATAAGGTTACTTTAGATTCTCAGGGGGTTGAAATTATTTGAACAGTTTTACCTGCTATTATTCTTACTTTTATTGCATTGCCTTCTTTGCGAATTTTATATTTAATAGATGAAGTTAATAACTCGTATTTAAGTATTAAGGTAATAGGCCATCAGTGATACTGAAGTTATGAGTATCCCGACTATCATAATTACTGTTTTGATGCTTATATAGTTCATACACCAGATTTAGTTTCTGGTGACTTTCGTCTTTTAGAGGTGGATAATCGTATAGTTGTTCCTACTGAGTCCCATGTTCGAATATTAGTATCGTCAGAAGATGTGCTTCATTCATGAGCGGTTCCTGCCCTTGGTACTAAGATAGATGCAGTACCTGGACGCTTAAATCAGACAACTTTTATTGCCTGCCGGCCGGGCATGTATTATGGGCAGTGTTCTGAGATTTGTGGGGCTAATCATAGTTTTATGCCCATTGTAGTTGAGTCAATCCCTCCCGTAAAATTTGAGTCTTGGGTTTCTCAGCAGTTTGAAATGTCATTAAGAAGCTAAACTGGGTCAAAGCATCAGCCTTTTAAGCTGGAAAGTGGTGACTTCCCAACCACCCTTAATGATTATGAAAATAACAAATCGTGATCGATGATATTATTTTTTATTGGTAGTATTCCTGGTTTTGGTGTATATCCCTTTATTTTTTTTGTGTTGGGTGTTCCCAAATCAAGTGGCCGCCGCTTATTACGCAAAACAAAAGCCCCAAGGTTGATCTTTTCCTTGACACTAAGTTTATTTGAACAGTTTACAAGTCCAGAGTTTTTAGGTATCCCTCTGGCTATAGTTGCTTTATGTTTACCTTGATTATTTTGTCCTGCTCCTTCTAACCGGTGGTTAGGCAATCGAATAATTACCCTTCAAGGGTGATTTATTACTCGTTTTACTAATCAGCTATTTATACCTTTAAAGGTATCTGGTCATAAGTGAGCTCTTTTATTTATAACACTTATAACTTTCCTTCTTGTTATAAATTTAATAGGATTATTGCCGTACACTTTTACTCCAACTACTCAGCCAGAGCTTAATTTGGCTTTAGCTTTACCTCTGTGGTTAATAACTGTTGTGATTGGTTTTCGAAATCAGCCAACTCATGCATTAGGGCATCTTCTTCCAGAAGGTACACCCACGCCTTTGGTTCCAGTTTTAATTATTATTGAGTCTATTAGTCTAATTATTCGGCCCATTGCTTTAGGTGTTCGACTTACTGCTAATTTGACAGCTGGGCATCTTTTAATTCACCTAGTTTCTTCAGGGGTTTTTAATATTTTAAATACTATGCCTGCAATTGCTTTTTTAACATTTATTCTTCTATTGATTTTAATTTTGCTTGAGGTGGCTGTAGCTATGATTCAGGCTTATGTTTTCGTGTTACTTTTAAGTTTATATTTACAAGAAAATATTTAATGACCCACCAAGCTCATGCATATCATATAGTAGACCCCAGTCCTTGGCCTTTAACAGGTGCAGTGGCTGCCCTATTAACAGCATCCGGCCTTGCCGAATGGTTTCATTTTAATTCAACTATTTTAATTACTTTAGGACTAATTTTGCTTTTATTAACAATGTTGCAATGATGGCGGGATATCATTCGAGAGGGGACTTTTCAAGGTCATCACACCCCCCCAGTTCAAAAAGGTCTTCGTTACGGTATGGCCCTTTTTATTACGTCAGAAGTTTTCTTTTTTCTTGGATTTTTCTGAGCTTTTTATCATTCAAGTTTGGCACCTACTCCTGAGTTGGGGGGTTGTTGGCCTCCTACTGGTATTGTTACTTTAGATCCTTTTGAAGTGCCTCTTTTAAATACGGCTGTACTATTAGCTTCTGGGGTTACTGTAACTTGGGCTCACCATAGTATTATGGAGGGGGAGCGTAAGCAGTCTATTCATTCCTTGTTGTTAACAGTTATTTTGGGGTGTTATTTTACATTTCTTCAAGCAATAGAGTATTATGAAGCCCCTTTTACCATTGCTGATGGTGTTTATGGGTCTACTTTTTTTGTTGCTACTGGTTTTCATGGTCTTCATGTAATTATTGGTTCGACTTTTTTAGCTGTTTGTTTATACCGTCAAACTCTTTATCAGTTCACATCTGAGCATCATTTTGGGTTTGAGGCCGCAGCGTGATATTGGCATTTTGTAGATGTTGTGTGACTTTTTTTATATATCTCAATTTATTGGTGAGGTTCGTAATCTTTCTAGTAATAACAAGTATGAGTGGCTTCCAACCACGTGGTCCTGGTTTAAATCCGGGGGAAGATAATGAATTTAGTTATAGTAATTTTTATTATACCCTTATCACTATCGTTGATTTTAATGGCAGTTTCCTTTTGATTGCCTCAGTTTAGTCCTGATTATGAAAAGTTATCGCCTTATGAGTGTGGATTTGAGCCTCTTGGAGATGCGCGTCTTCCCTTCTCATTACGGTTTTTCCTAATTGCTATTCTGTTTCTTCTTTTTGATTTAGAAATTGCAATTTTACTTCCTCTTCCGTGAGGGGACCAGTTGGATGACCCTCTTATGACCCTTGTTTGAGCCACTTTTATTTTAGGGCTATTGACCCTTGGTCTAGCTTATGAATGATTACAAGGGGGTTTGGAGTGAGCGGAGTAGGTGATTAGTAATATACAAAATACTTGGTTTCGACCCAAGAGTATGTGGTGTAAATCCGCAATTACCTAATGTCCCCTTTACAGTTAGTAATATCTTCGGCCTTCTTAGTAGGTCTTGTGGGTTTCACAGTCCGCCGTACGCATTTTCTTTCTACCCTCCTTTGTTTGGAAGGCATGATGTTGACTCTTTACCTTATGTTTTCTCTCTGGTTTCTTCAATTGGGTGCTGTTAGTTACTCTATGGTCCCTGTTCTTGTGTTGGCTTTTTCTGCTTGTGAGGCAAGTGCGGGTTTAGCCCTTCTAGTGGCTATAATTCGTACGCATGGAACAGGCCGTTTAAAAAGTTTAAATCTTCTACAATGTTAAAGATTCTAATTCCCACTATTCTTATATTACCTACAATTTGGGTGACGCCTAATAAATGGTTGTGGTCCACTACTCTAATCCAGAGCATAATAATTGCTTTGGTTAGTTTGACTTGGTTTTATTACCCTTCAGAAGCTGGGTGGACATCTTTAAGCTTGTATATAGCAACGGATCCTTTGTCGACCCCTCTTTTAGTTTTGTCGTGTTGATTACTCCCTTTAATAATTTTAGCAAGTCAGAATCATTTATGTTTGGAGCCCATTAATCGTCAACGAGTATATATTACCCTTCTTACTTCACTTCAGCTATTTCTTATTGCAGCATTTAGTGCTACTGAGATAATTATGTTTTATGTGATATTTGAGGCCACTCTTATTCCCACGCTTCTTATTATTACACGGTGAGGAAATCAAACAGAACGTCTTAATGCTGGGGTTTACTTTTTATTTTATACGCTTGCAAGTTCCCTTCCTCTTTTGGTTGCACTTCTAATGCTACAGGATAGTACAGGAACATTGTCTCTTTTGATTATTCATTATTCAAAACCCTTGATTACCCTTCCTTTTGGTGGTAAGATTTGATGGGTTGCATGCATATTTGCTTTCTTAGTCAAGATGCCCTTGTATGGTATACATCTTTGACTTCCTAAGGCTCATGTGGAGGCCCCGATTGCAGGGTCAATAGTTCTTGCTGCGGTTTTATTAAAATTAGGGGGGTATGGGATGATACGTATTATAGTCACGTTAAGCCCCCTTTCTCAGGAGATAATTTATCCTTTTATTGCCTTGGCTCTTTGAGGGGTAATTATGACGGGCACTATTTGTCTACGCCAAACAGATTTAAAAGCTCTTATTGCTTATTCATCTGTTAGTCACATGGGACTAGTTGCAGGTGGAATCCTTATTCAAACCCCATGGGGTTTTACAGGGTCCTTGATTTTAATAATTGCCCATGGTTTGGTTTCTTCTGCTTTATTTTGTCTTGCTAATACTAATTATGAGCGAACACATAGTCGCACAATACTTTTAGTTCGAGGTCTTCAAACTGTTCTCCCTTTGATGGCCACTTGATGATTTATTGCTAGTTTAGCAAATTTGGCTCTTCCCCCTTTACCAAACTTGATAGGGGAGTTAATAATTCTTACATCTCTTTTCAACTGATCGGTGTGAACATTGATTTTAACAGGAGTAGGAACTTTAATTACTGCTGCATATTCGCTTCATATGTTGATGGTAAGTCAACGGGGTGTTTTACCCCCTCATATTATTGCCCTCTCTCCATCATACACGCGAGAACATTTACTTATTATTCTTCATTTAATGCCTCTTATTTTAATTATCTCAAAACCTGTCCTTCTTTGAGGGCTCTTTGCTTGTAGATTTAGTTTAGTCAAAATATTAGATTGTGATTCTAATGAGAGAGGTTAAAACCCTTTAATCCACCAAAAGAGGCACGACAGCAATGAGTAACTGCTAATTATCATTCCCTTGGTTAAAGTCCGAGGCTCTTTTGAGCTCCTAAAGGATAATAGCGTATCCATTGGTTTTAGGAACCAAAAACTCTTGGTGCAACTCCAAGTAGTAGCAATGCATAGCATCACTTTACTCTATACTTCAAGCCTTTTGTTAATGTTAGTTACCTTGCTATCTCCTCTTTTAATAACCTTGATCTTGCCATTAAAATTAAATGAAACTGTTTTATACACAAAAATAGCAGTTAAATCTGCATTTTTTATTAGTCTCATACCCCTACTTCTTTTCATTAGTCGTGGTGTAGAAGTTTCAACTGTTTCTTGAACTTGAATGGTAACTACCACTTTGGACATCACGCTTAGTTTTAAGTTTGATTATTATTCTATTGTCTTTATTCCCATTGCTCTTTATGTGTCTTGGTCAATTCTAGAGTTTGCCGCATGGTATATACATTTGGACCCGTTTATTGATCGGTTCTTCAAGTATCTGCTAATCTTTCTTGTGGCTATGTTAATTCTAGTCTCTTCTAATAATTTTTTTCAGTTATTTATTGGTTGAGAGGGGGTGGGAATCATATCTTTTCTGCTAATTGGGTGATGATATGCCCGATCAGATGCAAATACAGCTGCCCTTCAAGCAATTTTATATAATCGAGTGGGGGATATTGGATTGATCTTGGGTATGGCTTGGTTAGTGATTAATACTAATAGTTGAAATTTTCAACATATTGAAGTTTTAAGCATAAATTTAGATCTTACACTCCCCTTAATAGGTTTAATTTTGGCAGCTACTGGGAAATCTGCACAGTTTGGTCTTCATCCCTGGTTGCCAGCTGCAATGGAGGGGCCTACCCCCGTGTCTGCTTTGCTCCATTCTAGTACGATGGTCGTGGCAGGTATTTTTTTATTGATTCGTTTTAGTTCCCTTATAGAGAGCAATCAGAATGCCCTTTCTCTTTGTTTGTGTTTGGGAGCTTTAACTACGGCGTTTACAGCCATCTGTGCTTTAACTCAAAATGATATCAAAAAAATTATTGCTTTTTCGACTTCTAGTCAGCTAGGTTTAATGATAGTGACTATTGGACTAAATCAGCCCCAGCTAGCGTTTCTCCATATTTGTACGCATGCTTTTTTTAAAGCCATATTATTTTTATGTGCGGGTTCAATCATTCATAGTTTAAATGATGAGCAAGATATTCGAAAAATGGGGGGGCTTCATCATCTAGCTCCTTTTACGTCCTCTTGTTTTTCTATTGGCAGTCTTGCTCTCACAGGGACTCCCTTTCTGGCAGGGTTTTATTCTAAGGATGCTATCATTGAGGCATTGCAGACATCGCACATCAATGCCTGGGCCCTTACTCTCACACTTGTTGCTACTTCTTTTACAGCTGTTTACAGCATACGAATAATTTTTCTTGTAACAATAGGCTCGCCTCGATTTTTACCTTTTTCCCCAATTAATGAGAATGACTCGGCGGTAATTAATCCTTTAAAGCGACTTGCTTGAGGAAGTATTTTTGGGGGTTTTCTCGTTACCTTAAATAATCCTTTTAAAACCCCGGTCCTAACGATGCCTTGGGGGCTTAAATTAGCTGCTCTTGCAGTTTCAATTCTAGGGCTCTTGTTTGCTCTAGAGATTATTACTCTTACAAGTAAGCAGCTTAAGATTCAGCCCTTGAAATATCCTCACCATTTCTCAAATTCGTTGGGTTTCATTCCTATTGTGGTTCATCGGATTAGCCCTAAAGTGGGGCTTTTGTTGGGTCAGGGGGTTGCTAGTCAGTTAGTGGATCAAACATGATTTGAGAAAGGAGGGCCTAAGATGTTAGCTAAGTCAATGATCTTAGCATCTGTTACCCTAACAAACCTTTGTCATGCCTTGATTAAAGCGCACCTTACTTTATTTATGATTACTCTAGCAATAGCAGGCCTAATTGTAACTTTAGGAAGACTTATTACCTGGGACTTTCCCCGCTCTCCCCCCCCAACAGCGGGGAAAGTATAAAGGTGTTTTATTGGTATTAGTAAGTCATATCGGTATAAATTTGAATTGTATGTGTTGAGAAAGTTTAGGGGGTATTTATACTAAGTTTGATTTAAACATGTTTTATGGATTTGTTGGCAGTTTAAGTATGTGTTAAACTAGTTTTTAGTAGTTTTAATGGAACACGTTCTTGGGGGGATAGTTAGAGTTATTTAGTAGATGGCTGTTTTATAACTTTGTAATTTATAATTTTATTTTCGTTTTCTTATATTTGTTGCATGAAAGATGTTAGTAGTATGTTATATTAATGAAGGGGCTGATTTAAAGGATGTGCCAGTAGTTGTTTGTTTAAAGGGGTCGCATTGTCCCTCGTTTTGAGCCTCGAACGAGTTCAAGGACTGCAAAGAGTGCTACTAGTAAGTTTCATGCAACAAATAAAAGAAAGGGTCCACCTGCAGAAAATGAAAAACCAAGTCCAGCGGGTTCTTTACAAATATTGGCGAGTTCTATTGTATTTTCATAACAGATTAGTTCTTCGGTGTTAGTGCCTCGATTGTAGAGTTTTAGGGTAGATCAAATGAGCCATCCCCCTGACAGTACGGCGAGACTAAGTCATTGGCCTCAGAAATAAGGGTCAAACTCTACTTCAAGGGCTGCACAGTAGGCAAATACGACGAGTATACCCCCTAAATAAATTAAAAAAAGGATGATAGATAAATAAGATCCTTCGTGGATTGCTAAGATAATACAGCCAAGAGAGGACACAAGGACGAGACAGAAGGCCCCGTAAAAGGGTGAATAGTTGATGATTACTGTTATTATTCCTATAACTAATGCAACTAAAACTATAAGTGTAGTGTATATCATCATTAGTTTTTACTTGGGGTTTAACCAAGGCTTATGTCTTGAAAAGACATTGTTGTTGTTCAACTATAAAAACGGTAGTAATGGCCAGCCTTCGAAAAACTCATCCCCTTTTAAAAATTGCTAATGATGCAGTAGTAGATCTTCCTGCCCCTTCCAATATTTCAGTTTGGTGAAATTTCGGTTCTCTCTTGGGGCTCTGTTTAGTTGCTCAAGTTTTAACAGGATTATTTTTAGCAATGCATTATACTTCAAATGTCGAAATAGCTTTTTCATCTGTCGTTCATATTTGTCGGGATGTAAATTATGGTTGATTAATTCGTAATATACATGCTAATGGCGCTTCTTTTTTCTTTATTTGTCTTTATCTTCATATTGCGCGAGGGTTATATTACGGGTCTTATTTATATGTTGAAACATGAAATATTGGGGTAGTGTTATTTCTTTTAGTAATAGTAACTGCTTTTGTGGGTTATGTTCTTCCTTGAGGGCAAATATCTTTTTGGGGTGCAACTGTCATTACTAATTTAATGTCTGCAGTTCCTTACGTGGGCAATACTCTTGTTCAATGAATTTGAGGTGGCTTTTCAGTAGATAATGCTACACTTACTCGATTTTTTGCGTTCCATTTTTTATTCCCTTTTATTGTTTTAGCTATGACGCTTCTTCATCTTCTTTTTCTTCATGAGACGGGGTCAAATAATCCTCTAGGAATTAATTCAGACTCAGATAAAGTAGTTTTTCATCCTTATTACACTTATAAGGATCTTGTATGATTTGTTGTGCTTTTAGTGGTATTAAGTTTACTTGCTTTATTTTTACCTAATTTGTTGGGTGATCCGGACAATTTTACCCCTGCAAACCCTTTAGTTACTCCTCCACATATTAAGCCGGAGTGGTATTTTCTTTTTGCTTATGCTATTTTACGGTCAATCCCTAATAAGTTAGGGGGGGTCCTTGCACTTTTATTTTCTATTCTTGTATTAATAGTTGTGCCTTTTTTACATACTTCTAAGCAACGAAGTTTAACATTTCGGCCCTTAACTCAACTGCTTTTTTGAGTTTTAGTTGCAGATATATTTATTTTAACCTGAATTGGAGGGATGCCTGTAGAACATCCATTTATTATTATTGGACAAGTAGCATCAGTGTTGTATTTTACATTGTTTTTAATTTTATTTCCTATTGCAGGTCTGGCTGAAAATAAGCTTCTTAAATGAAATTGCCCTAGTAGCTTAATGATCTAGAGTACCGATCTTGTAAGTCGGAGGGTAGGGGTTAAAATCCCTTCTAGAGGCAGATTTTCAAAGAGAGGAGATTTTAACTCCTATCTCTGGCTCCCAAAGCCAGAATTTTAAGTTTAACTACTCTTTGGATGTAGGATATATGGGGAGAAGGGTAATTATGAGAATAAGTTAGAAAAGGGTAATTAGTGTGAATATAAATATAAATTTGGGGGGGGGGCGATGAGTAACTAATTAGTTAGTATATTTTTGGTTTTGCGGGTAAAAATTGTTTTGAACATTTATCCACATTACAATTTAAGCATGCTCTAAAAATTTAATTCTATATTTTTTGAGGGTGCGTTGTCAATTGATAGTATTTGAAATAGAGGCGTTTTAGTTTTATTGTATAAGAAATATAATCTAGATTTTGAAGCCTGTATTATTTATATTGTGTTATAATTGTAAGGGGTTGTTAATTTTACTTATTAAGTTGAATGTAGGTGATGTGTTTTTAGT